TTGTATCGGTCAAAAACCTTTCCAATTGATCTTTACGGTGCTTCCTCTATCAATTAGATCTTTTTTTATCCATAGAAGAAAGTTTTTAGGCATATCTAGTCTTCACTTCATATTTCGATCTATGAAGTTTATTTATTTGCTACAGCTGATAAAAAATCGTTTTGGACGATGCTTATGTAGAAAGCCCTTTTTTATGTTTCTAGTATTTCATTGACTAGCTGTTCGTTCTTTTTTCTATAGTGGAGATAGTCGCACGTAATGACAGATCACAGCCATATTATTAAAAGCTTGTGGTAAAAAGGGGTTTCGTTCTAATGCCCGAAAATAATATTCTAAAGCTTTGGTATGTTCCCCATTACTTGTGTGGATAAGGCCTATATTATAGAGTATATAACTTCGATCATAGGGGTCAATTTCTAGTCGCATAGCTTCATAATAATTCTGTAATGCTTCCGCATAATTTCCTTCAGATTGAGCCGACATCCGTTACGGTCGTCATTCGCTTTAACGAATTCTCCGTTTCAGAACCGTATGTGAGATTTTCATCTCATACGGCTCCTCCTTTAGGTGCATAATGAAAATAATATATGGAAAAATTTGATGTCATTATGAACTAAGCGGGGCTAATGTTTTTACAAGAAATCCCTAGCCAACCTTCTTGCAAAAGATCCTTTCTTACTACCAAGTGAGTTCATGCTAGATAAAAAGAAAAAAGGAAACTCTAAAAATTGCTTTGTTCTCAACGCCCCTAAATTTCCAGGAATTAGTCACTTCAACAGTCTTCAATGGTTATACGGGTATCCAAAGTACGAACGAGATGGATGTTTATTGTTCCAACCATTTTAATTAGTCCCAATCCCAAAGAAGAAGAAAGAAAAGGAATCATTTTGAAGAAAGCTTTCGTGTTGTTGATTTCTCGGCGTAGTGCTTCTTCCACTATGCCTCCTATTCGTATATTGTATTTAGTGTAGTAGGATTGATCTGTAATACGGGAACCATAGGTAAAAACCTTTTGCTCAATACTAGAATTCACAATTGAAGCATCTAAGGCTGCATTAATCGTGGATACATGACAGAAGGGATTGCTTTTTTTATATTATAAACTTCACCTTCAAAAGCGTAGATTTTTTTCAAGACTCGTTTTTCTTTCTATTCCAAATTGGCGAGAAAAAAAAAATGATAATCAAATCGCACCATCTCTGTAATAAGTAAATGCCTCTTTTTCTCCGGAAGTTGTCGGAATGACTCGTAATAAGATATCGGCTACAATTGTAAAGGTTTTATCAATAAAATTTCCATTTATACGCGATCTTGGCATAGGTAGTAATCCATTCTATAACTCTTTTTATTTCCTTTACCTTTTCTTTATGTGAGAAAATTTTCTCACAAACAAAGGAATTTTTTTTTTTTTTTATAGTACGAACTAACATAAAAGCGAACTCGTTAAAATAAAAAAACCTTCGATCTACTTCCAAATTTTCCGGTCAAAAAAACGGATCTATTAACCATAATCTAAAAAACGATGAATACCTCGCTATTCACCCAGGTACTCAGACATAATCCTGATGTCGGAGAGATGGCCGAGTGGTTGAAGGCGTAACATTGGAACTGTTATGTAGACTTTTGTTTACCGAGGGTTCGAATCCCTCTCTTTCCGTACTTTCAACTAATTCAACAATCTTACGTGATTGACCACAATGTATCAAATAAAATAAAAAAAGAATAGATATAAAATAAACATTTCTTTGATATGGAAAATGCTGGGAAGAGCAAACAAGGGATCCAAACCTCCCTACCAATCTATGATACATCACTAGGAAAAAGATTCCGCGATAAAACCCCTTACCTTGTACCTTTTTAATCAAAAAAGAGGGCAAAGGGGAGTTGGCCGAACTCTTATTTTAAATTTTTAGTTATTTTTTTTACTTAAGTTAGGTTTATTAAGTCTGTCGAGAGTAATATTCTACGACAAGCAATTCATTTATTTTCAAACCGACGCATTTCCTATCTATTATTTGATTGACTAACCCTTCATATTGGAATGTGTGAAGAGTGAGATGGTTTGGTAATTCCTCGGGGGCAGATGAATCAAGAAGATTTTGAACCAAAGTTCTAGAGTTTTGTTCATCCTTCACTGTAATAATATCTCGGGGTTTGCAGCGATAACTTGGTATATCAACTATACGACCATTAACTAAAATATGTCCGTGGTTAACTAATTGGCGCGCTTGAGGAATAGTTAAAGCCATACCCAATCGAAAAAGGATGTTATCCAAACGCATTTCAAGTAATTGTAATAAAACTTGACCTGTTGACCCCTTGGCTTTTCCGGCGATACGAACATATTTAAGTAATTGGCGTTCTGTAAGACCATAATGAAAACGCAATTTTTGTTTTTCTTCTAAACGAATACGATATTGAGATTTTTTTCCGGAGCGTGATTGGTTTCGAAGATCGCTTCCTGCCCTAGGTCTTTTACTAGTTAGTCCCGGTAAAGCCCCCAGACGGCGTATTTTTTTAAAACGAGGCCCTCGGTAACGTGACATAAAGACTCCTTTTTTTTTATTGAAATTGTACAAAACTAAACAAAATTAAAACTGAACTAAATGATAATGATAAATGACGTGAAATCCGCTCCAATAAATTATTGGAGTACAAAGACTCAGAAGATATATTCTCTGAATATACAGATTTTTTTATTGTATATACAATATATATAAATCAAATAAATCACAAAAATTTTCCTTTATTTTCTTGATTTATTTTGCAAAGATCTAACCCCCTTACCCAATATATATTCCTATATGGAAGTTTATATGCCATAATATAAATGGCGTGGTAACTCTTGGAAAAAGGCAAAAGAAGTCAATCTTCTTTTATTTTGTTTATTTTGAAAGTACATTTAAAATCATGTAAAAAAAACGCAAAAATATGGAAAAGCCGGCTATCGGAATCGAACCGATGACCATCGCATTACAAATGCGATGCTCTAACCTCTGAGCTAAGCGGGCTCAAATAAAATAGCGCATCCATACAAATTCACTAAACTACTGGATCGTATCAATTAACTATAATCTATTCATATTTTTCCTTATCTATTTATAATTAAATATATTCTATATATTCTAGAACAGAATATAGCTGAACTAAATAGTGACTATCATTAAATATTAAATAAATAAAACATAACCTTAATTAATTAAATTAATAGAATATAGCAATATATTGACTTTCTAATTTTGATTTCATTAGTTTCTAACTAAGAAAATCTTAATTAGATCAGAAATCTTTTTTTTTTTTTTTTTTAGTGCACTTATATCTGATTTGAAATTCTTGTTTTTTTTGTTCTAACCTCATACTATTATTATTATTTTCTACTTTTTATCTTTTTATTTTATTTCTAATATTAATATTATAGAATTTGTTAGAATTATTCGAATTTCAAATCTACGAAGTAGACTTAGAATCTTTTTCCATTGCACATTGTAGAATTCTAAGTTTCAATAATAATCATAATAATTATAAATTTCTTTTCATGTTTTCATGTAAGTAAAAAAAAAAAAAAAAAAAAAAAAGAAGAATCGACCGTTCGACTATTGATTAAAATTTAAGACAAAGATTAGAAAAGGAAGAATATATATATATATATATGTATATATATAACCATATTGAATTGCAAATACAAAAATGATAGAATCCTTGTTGATTAGACTAAATAAACATGAATGGGGCTAAAAAAAATGAAAGAAGATACCAAAGAAATCAAAAAAGTATCTATATGTAATGAATTCAAAAGTTTCGGCATAAGAAAAAGTGTAAAGACATCATAATGAGATCCTAATCTCAAAGCAAAAAAGGGGATATGGCGGAATTGGTAGACGCTACGGACTTAATTGGATTGAGCCTTGGTATGGAAACCTACTAAGTGATAACTTTCAAATTCAGAGAAACCCTGGAATTAACAATGGGCAATCCTGAGCCAAATCCTGGTTTACGCGAACAAACCTGAGTTTCAAAAGCGAGAAAAGAGGGATAGGTGCAGAGACTCAATGGAAGCTGTTCTAACAAATGGAGTTCACTACCTTGTATTGATCAATAGATTCACTTCATAGTCTGATAGATCCTTGGTGGAACTTATTAATCGGACGAGAATAAAGATAGAGTCCCATTCTACATGTCAATACTGACAACAATGAAATTTATAGTAAGATGAAAATCCGTTGACTTTTAAAATCGTGAGGGTTCAAGTCCCTCTATCCCCAACTCTACTACCCCAAAAAGTCTGTTTGACACCTTACCTTTTTTTTTTTAGTTATTCAAGAATTCATTATCTTTTTTCATTCATCCTACGCTTTTACAAACTATAATTTCTTTTCTTATTATATACAAGTCTTGTGGGATATATCATACACGGACAAATGAGAAAGAAATATAGATTTGAATTAGTTAGAATCTATATCATTTTTTTATTTTAAAATTTATAAAGTCTTCTTTTCGAAGATCCAAGAAATTCCCGGTCCAAAACTTTTCTCATTTACTACTTTTGCGTTTCTTTTAATTGACATAGACCCAAGTAATCATTTAAAATGTAAAATGAGGATGATACCTCGGTAATGGCCGGGATAGCTCAGTTGGTAGAGCAGAGGACTGAAAATCCTCGTGTCACCAGTTCAAATCTGGTTCTTGGCATATGATTGATTAATTTTGATAAGTTTTTATTCTTCAAATTAAACGGATCCTTAGTAAAAAAGTGCAATCATCCTTTATACCCCTCTCTGTTTTTGTTCATGTTGTGGGTCCATCCGTTCAAAAAGAATGTAAAATACTTTATACATAATACATATTATTAAGGAAAGTTCGGTTTGAAAGAATCAAACAAAACAAGTAAAAAAAAAAAGGGTCTATATCTGTCTATATCTCTATATCTGTCTATATCTATAGTATCTAGAGTTGAAGGGCAGAAAGACCCCAAGATTTATTAGATACAATAGAAATAGAAT